TAGGAAATTAACTTTCCATCTTTAAATTAAAAATTTAATGCATTAAATTAGCTATAAAAAATTATAATATTAGTGCTAAGCATCCTTGTATTATCCTAGAGATTAAAATGCATATCAAAGTAGGTACCTTGTAAGAGTTTGAGTGAGTTAACCACAAGGAATATACATACTTAAGATAAAAAAATAACCTAATAATAGCACCACCTAAGGGGAAAATTAAAAGAAGAGGTGTACTCACATACCTAGTAAATTCCATAATGACTTGAGCTTTTGCTAAAAATAGTAAAAAGGGTGGGAGGCCCCTTATTCTAAGAAGTCTTCAAGAAGCTATTTCCCTACTTAAAAAGTTTATACTAACTAATAAGAGAAAAAGAGAAATATAATAAATCCAAAAATATATTCACATTAAATTAAATATAAACGCTAATACAAATCATCCCCTGTGAGTAATCGAGGATGCCCCTAAAACCCCCTTAAAATTAGCTATGATATTTCCTAAAATCCCCCCACATAATATACTAAGAAGGCTTATAGATATTATTATAAATCATAATGTTCTATCTGCTCTAACAGTATAAAGTATATTTAACGGAATAATTTTCATAGGTCCTAACAACACTCCAATTTGTCAGTAGCTTAATATCCTTAACATGGGAATTACCCAGAAATGTATTGGAAATAGACCTAATTTAGTTGCTAACCCTACTACCAAAAAAAAAGAACATATTATTTGATTGGTGGTAATTAAAGAAGTATATGTACCCCCTACTAGTAGTAATACCCCCCTAATAGATTGTACCACAAAATAAATTATCCTTACTTCTGCTTTTATTAGAGAATTGGAAAAGAAAATACACACTACTATCCTAAATGTTATAATCTCTAATCTTAATCAAATTAATCATCAATTAGACCTGATAATAGACAGTAGCGGTGCAAATAATAATGATCTTACGAAAACTATCTTCAATAGCCTCATACAGACAAGGAGAAATTATTCCTATTTATCAACATCAATGATACCCGTTCCGCCGGCGCTTGTCTAAGGAAATTTAATATCAATAAAATACTATAAGATCTAGTGAATGATTTATCGAACACCTTATCATCTGGTTGAATATAGCCCTTGACCTATTATCGCATCTACAGTTATATTATCTTTACCATTAGGATTTATTTCTTATACTCGTTTTAATTCCATAAACTTATTAATTATAGCTATAGCTGCTATAGCCTTAATTAGGGGATTATGGTGACGAGATATTATTCGTGAATCAACCTACCAAGGACATCACACATCTTATGTGACATCTGGTTTAAAGTTAGGTATGGCCTTATTCATTTTATCTGAAGTTTGCTTCTTCTTTGCTTTTTTTTGAGCTTACTTTCATAGAAGGTTAGCTCCTACTATTGAAGTGGGGTCTGTGTGACCTCCAGTGGGAATTACTACTTTACCTACATTTTCAGTTCCTTTATTAAATACAAGTTTATTACTATTATCCGGTGTGTCAATTACTTGATCTCACCATGGCTTAGAGAGAGGTCGTTTAAAAAGGTCAATATCTGGATTATTAATTACATGTATTTTAGGGCTATATTTCACATACTTACAATATACTGAATATAGAGAAGCAAGTTTTGCTATTTCAGATGGTATTTATGGGAGTGTATTTTATGTGGCAACGGGCTTTCATGGCTTACATGTAATTATTGGGGTAACTTTCTTATCTGTCAGTTTATTTCGTATATTTAAATACCACTTTAGAATAAATCATCACGTGGGGTTTTTAGCAGCAGCATGGTATTGACACTTTGTAGATGTAGTTTGACTATTTTTATATGTTAGTATTTATTGATGAGGTTCTTATGGTAATAGTTTAATGAAAAACAATGCTTTTGTAAAGCAAAATATATCTATTGTGATTTACTATTATATATGTAGCCACCTACATAGTACACCATAAAATAATGTATATTAAAGATTAATAGTAATGGGACAAAATGAAGTAAAATTCCTAATAAATTAGCAGATCTTCACTCAACATTAGGTCCTAAAAGTTTTCTTGAAACACCATGGCAAAGAGAAGTATATAAGTACATCCTGTATACGGCACTTAAAAATATTATTAACCCTAATACTACTACTAAGAGGTATCTAAGATCTCTAAATCTAGGAACAAATATTAATTCTCCTAGTAGATTTAAAGAGGGGGGGGCAGCTATACATAAAATCAATCTTAAAAACCACATTAAACTAATAACTGGATAAAAAACTAGTAATCCTTTATTAGTAATTAAACTTCGACTTCTACTTTTTAAGTATCTAATAGCAGCTAAAGCGAATATAAGCGACGAAGTATATCCGTGGGCAATAATAGTAATCTTAGCAGCTATTACACCTCATAAGTTATTTATTAAAAGGGCGGCTAAGACTAAACTTATATGGGCTACTGATGTGTAAGCCACAAATGATTTTATATCAACCTGTCTTAGGCAAATTATCCCGGCTAATAACCCACCCCATAATCTTACACTAATGAAAAATATATTCACAGACATACAGCTAAACTCAAATAAATAAAATATTATAAATAACCCATATCCCCCCAACTTTAGTAAAAGGCCAGCTAAAATTATTGATCCCGCTAAGGGAGCTTCAACATGAGCTTTCGGTAATCATAAATGACCTACATAAATAGGTATTTTTACCATAAGGGCCATTAATAGTGAAATATATGTTAATCAGTGATCTACAGAAATATTTGAGGTTTTAATTATAAAGTAATTTAATGTTCCATATGTATTATAAATAAGAAAAATACTGACTAATAAAGGTAAAGACGCACATACAGTATATAATATTAAATAGGTTCCAGCCTGCAAACGTTCAGGTTGATACCCTCAAGAAATAATAATATATAAAATAGGGATCAAAGATACTTCAAAGAAAATATAAAAATAAAATAAGTTATGCGTTCTAAAACATAAAATTATCACTAAAGTAAGAGCTAAAATAGTGTTACGATATGTTATATTCTTATCACTTACTCTTAATAGTAACGATAAAAGGGAAATTAGCACAGCTAGTAAAATAAGTATTATACCTAAATTACTATGTGCAGTTATAAAACCTTCCTGATAATTAAAACATCTTCTTAATCTCATACTAGCATATAATAAAGTCCAGATTAATCTACAAATCACGATTTCTCAATGACGATATCATATCCTTAAAGTGATTAACCTTAATACAGATGTCATTCCAAGAAATAGGAATACTAGAATCCCTAATCAAAGTTAGCAGCTTCAATTCATTATTTCTAAGTTATACATTCAAATTACCATTAATTTTTTGTTAAATAATAATAATTTACTATTATTTTTAGATGAAGGTAGATTTTGAAAGTCTATATAGGTTAACTAGATTAACCCTATCGTGTAAACACGATATAAATGATTTTCTATTTTATATTAGGTATATTAATTTCAGTTTGTTTTTTAAGTTTGAGAACTTTAATCTATCAAACATCCATTCAGCAATCCGATCAGAAAATAAGTGCATTCGAATGTGGATTCGACCCCTTAAGTTACCCCCGTAGGCCGTTTTCCACACGTTATTTTGTGTTAATTTTAATTTTTTTAGTATTTGATGTTGAAACTGTTCTACTATTACCTATTTTAAGTAAGGAAATTACTACATCTCACCCACATGTGATATTAAGACTATGTTCTTTTCTTTTCATTTTACTATTAGGTTTAATAGTAGAATGATATCAAGGAGCATTAGAGTGGCACTAATTCTTAAGTAAAGCATTTATTGCAATAAGTTTCGGCCTTATAGGCTCAAAGAAAAAAATTGATACTTAAAGTGTTCTCTGACTTATTCTCTTCTCTTGATGGAAACTTTAACTTTAAGATCTGGGCTATTCCCGTATTGGTAACAATAATTTTTTTTTACCCGAAAGGTTTTCTTTTTAGGGTAGAGGGTTCCTTTATAAATAAACTTTCATCATTATGGGTAGATGTTTCCAGTTTTAATCTTACCCAATCCTTATTAACAAAAGCCTTATTTTTTGTTTTGATAATAAACCTTTTAGGTTTATTTCCTTATGTGTACGGGGTAACTACTAATATCTGATTAAATATAAGCCTTGCATTATTAATATGGGGAGGAGTTTTACTCTCAGGGTTTAGTTACAATCTTATATCTGCTTTAGCCCATTTAGTGCCATCTGGATCTCCGGTTATTTTAATTCCATTCTTAGTGCTAATTGAAACTATTAGGATTTTAATTCGTCCACTAACTTTAACAGTACGATTAGTAGCTAACATTAGCGCTGGGCATATTGTTATAACATTACTTTCTAATGTTTTAAGCCCATTGAACTTTGATTACTCATTTTTTTTAACTTTTAGATTATCCGTAGGATACACACTATTTGAAATTTTCGTGAGATTGATCCAAGCATATATTTTTACTTTACTCTTAAGATTGTACATTAAAGAACATCCCTCTACTTAAAGCTAAGAGCATTTAAATGTTAATTAAAAGAAAACTTTCAATAAGTTAAGTAGTGTGCCGCAATTAAGACCTTCACCTGTTCTTCTTATCTTCAGGATAACAGTAATATTGTTATTTGTAAGATGTATCTCTTTTCAATCCTCATATAAAATTTTTACACAAAAAGAAAAAGCTTCATTAATTAATAAAGCTATTATATTTAAATGTCTGGGTGGCAGAGAAATGCCTAAACTTTAAGCGTTTATTATAGATTTTTATATTCTCCCATACTCTATAGATAAGCTAAGGGTAAGCTAGTGGGCTCATAACCCAAATATGGTGCATGTCCTCTATAGGACCATTTTAAAGTAGTGGAAAGATAATAATTTTAATTAGGGTAGATATGGAAAAAAATTAAAAAATTGTCCAGCTATAAAAATTAAACAATTTTAATAAATAAAAATTTAGCCTATTAATATATAGCTGGCTCATAAGAGTGCCAGCAGCCGCGGTTATACTCTTAGCAAACTATTATATAGCATAATCTTTTTCACTAAGTAAAAATAATTTTCTTTATACTAGTAAAATAGATTAGAATTTTTTTTCAAAATTATTAATAAATTAATATTTAAAATAAGATAAAGAAACTAGGATTAGATACCCTACTATCCTTAAAGTAATAAAAAGTATTATGGGCACTAACATTTACTTAAATGTAAACCCAAATTTTATGGCGGCAATTATAATTAACAGGGGAACTTACCGCATAATAGACAACCACCAAGAAGATAACCTTAAAAAAAAGTTTGTATACCGTCGTATAATAAGTCCTTAGGGGGCTAATAAAATATAATAAAATATACTATTACAGATCAAGGTGCAACATATATTAAGGCGCAGGCGAGTTACAGTAATTATCATTTCGAAATAGGCCTTTAACTGCCTAAGAAGATGGACTTGTAAGTATATATTATTTTTCATAAAAGTAGAATGACCCATATAATTGTGCACAAATCGCCCGTCATTCTCTTTAATCTAAAAGAGACAAGTCGTAACATAGTAGAGGTAGTGGAAGCTGCCTCTGTGTAGATATACTACAAATTTTCCTAGTAAGTGTTAGGTGCACGGGAACATTTGATTTTCCAAGAGAGTTATTGCTCACAAGGAGCCGTCTTTTTAGTCGTATAAAAAATTACATTATTTTTTCGTAATAAAGATATTATCTATTTAATCTAAAAGCCCAAATATATTATAATTTTAGCGATCACAATGCTACGGTTTTATTAACTTAACCTATTTAAGCATTTCAATAAGAAATTTCTTACTTGGAAGGTAATTGTAATAAGTATACTAATAAAAAAGTGAGTGCCGGAAATAAAGAGTGTACAGTAAAAATAATGGTTAATTATGTTCCACTAATGAAATATATGTAGTCTGTAAGGGTACGTAAAGCAAAGACTATTGATTAACATTACAGTTAAACACTTACAACAAAAATTAAAATTATATAAGGACAATCAAGTAATTTTACACCATTTAACTACCCTAGATGATGTAATTAAAATAAAAAAAAATCAGTTAAATTTCTTACGTTTAGCTTCTCAAAAAGGTGGGACACAAAGGGGGGAGTTTTTCCATTTTTTATTGTTGTTCGTAAAGTACTATAGGAATAAGGAGTGTGGGTATTCTATCATCGAAGGAGAAGTAAGAGTGCGTAATATATCAATTCGTGAATAAGGGTATGGAAACCATAGAAAGAATTACAATCTTTTGCCTTTATTTTCGACCACTTAATTCAATTATATATACGAAAATATAAATTTTTTTATATAAAATTAAATTTACTAAAGATAGTATTATACACATATAACTTACTTACAATCATTTAATACTGAACCATTGGAGTTATTTAAGGTTTTGAAGACCTTAGGTTTATTTAACCTACAATATTTCTATAAATTAGTAAAATCCTCTATACTAATAGCTTCCACAACAATAGGTATGTACGAATGATTTGCGCCACAGATCTCAGAACACTGCCCATAAAAAATTCCAGGTACAAATGGGTTAATATTTATAGAATTAAGGCGGCCCGGAACCGCATCTATTTTAATTCCTAGGGAAGGAAGTGTCCAAGCATGAATTACATCTGATGAAGTTGTAATAATTATAGTATCAAAAGAGTATGGAACTGCTGGTCGATTATCTACTTCTAGTAAGCGATATTGCCCCCTTTCCAAACTTTCCTCAGGAAGTATGTAAGAATCTAATATTATATTATCCTTAGCTGGAAGTTCATAAGATCAGTATCACTGATGACCAATAGCCTTTAAAGTATTTCTTCTTTGAGGATGCTCATCTATTAAATAAAGAAGGCGTAACCTAGGCAATGCTAATCATACTAATAATAATGCGGGTACAATTGTCCATACAATCTCTAAGGTTTGTGCTTCGTGAACTAAACGTCCATGAAACTTATTTTTTAATAAGCTTACCCCTATGAGAATAACAAATACAAAGATACCAACTAATAGAATTATAGCATGGTCATGAAATAAATTTATTTGTCTTATAATATACCTCCTAGGATCTATTAGGTTAATTTGGGATCAAGTACTCATTATTTTAACATTAAATGATTTAAGCACCTTCAACGCTTCGCTTTATTTTAAGCTATTAAAATACTCATATAGCATTTTTGATTTTGCAAATCAATATTTTTAATTTAAATTATAATGAGAGTGTACTAACACACTAATACTACATGTATAGTAACTCTATCTTGACAAGATGGTGATTTAATTATAAACTAATTAGTTTATGCTACTAATATGAACCCTAAGAAATATGTAACTGTAAATACAATAGATAAAACTTGATAAGGTTGTTCAATTACACAGGCGCCTAATCATGTGAGCATAATAAAGCTAATAACTAACCCTCAGAAATTCACTTGGCGAAGAAATAATATTCTGGCAGGTCAAGTTCAACCTTTAGATAAATAAGGCAGGAAATATAAAATTATAATGGATAAAGCTAGGGCCACAACACCCCCTAATTTAGATGGAATTGTTCGTAGAATAGCATAAGCAAATAAGAAGTATCATTCAGGCTGAATGTGAGTAGGTGTTACTATAGGGTTAGCATTTATGTAATTTTCAGGGTCTACTAAAATATTAGGGTAAAATATACACATAAATACTAGCGCCCTAATTACTAAAAGAAATCCTACAAAATCTTTTCATGTGTAGTAAGGGTGAAAAGTGACTTTATTAATATGATTTATATCTCCTAATGGCCTTGTGGATCCTTTTTGGTGTAATATAAGTAAGTGTACTATAATTAAAATAATAAGCACAAAAGGCATTAAGAAATGCAATGTAAAAAAACGATTTAATGTAGGTTGACCTACAGAAAATCCCCCTCACACTCACTCCACTAAAATACCCCCTAAATAAGGGATAGCTGATAGTAAATTAGTAATTACTGTTGCCCCCCAAAAAGATATTTGCCCTCATGGTAAGACATACCCTAAAAAAGCTGTTGCTATTCTTAATAAAAAGATAGAAACTCCTACTATTCATGTGTGAACTTGTGTGATATATCTTTGATAGTAAATACCTCGGCCTATGTGAATATAAATAAATAAAAAGAATAAGGAAGCTCCATTCGCATGAATCCTTCGCATGACTCAGCCTCCGGGAACATCTCGTATAATATGGATGACTGAATTGAATGTATTTTCTAGGTCGGCTGTATAGTGCATAGATAATATTAAGCCTGTAATTAATTGAATTCCTAATAACATACCTAAAATTGATCCCCCTCCCCATCAAATCCTAAAGCTTACTGGCGATGGGAGAGCGGCTAAGTGCTCTAATTCACGTAATTTTTGCAATATGAGATTAAAAAATTAAAATAATCAGATCCATTTATACGAATTATTGTAATTATTAAAGAAAGGCCAAGAGCCGCCTCACAAGCTGCTACAGTTAAAAATACTAAGAAATAAAAAGTCATATTTTCATTTCTTAAGAACGTTAAATTTAATATAAAAACTAATCTACTTAACACAACAAGCTCTAATAATATTAGTAGTATTAAGGTTTTAATATTTCTATACAATATAGAAAATATAAGATATGTAATAAAAATTAATAATAGATATTCGAAAGATATGTAATGCACTCTTCCCTAAAGAATAGTTAAAAGTATCAGTACGGATAGGGCAAGTGGTAAAAAAGATTTTCAACAGTAGTATATTAACTTATCGTAACGAGATCGTGGGTAAACACCACGGATCAATAAAACAAATGCTAATATAAAAAATGTAAGAACCCTAAAGATAAGATTTCTCCCTACCCTATAAAGTCACCCAATTACAGAGATACTACATATAAATAAAATAACTGTGTATTCACCTAAAAATAATAGTGCAAATAATCCCCCTGCATACTCTACATTAAACCCTGACACTAATTCGGATTCACCTTCTGCGAAGTCTAAAGGAGCCCGATTAGTTTCAGCTAATAAAGAAATCATCCATGCCACACCTACAGGGACCATTAAAATTATCACCCCGTAACCCTTAAATATATTATCCCATCTAAATGTTCATTGAAGGAAGGCAGGAAATAGTAAAATCACAATTATTCTAATTTCATAAGAAATAGTTTGTGCAGAAGCTCGTAGTGCACCTAAAAAGGCATATATTGAATTTGATGCTCACCCTCTCAATAAAATTACATAAACATTTAAAGAAGTTATACAAAAAAATAATAATAAAGAAAATAGTAGATAATATGAAATATATTTACTAGATATTATACCCCAAAATATTAAAGCTAATGAGAATCCTAGAACAGGTACAATTGTAAATATAATATTATTAGAATGCTGAGGTTTAATTGTCTCCTTTAAAAAAAGTTTTAGTGCATCTGCAAAGGGCTGCAGTAACCCTAAGTACCCCACTTTATTAGGTCCTTTTCGTATTTGAAGATATCTTAATATTTTTCGTTCTAAAAGAGTAGTGAAAGCTACACTTACTAAAACACATAGTATACAACCTAGTCCCGAGATTAAAAAAATTAATAACATATAATATAAATAAAAATAAAAATAACTATAAAACGAAAAGGTAACCCTATATTATTAATAGGCCAATTTAATATGCGTAAAAGAGAATAACCACTTAAATTAACTTTAAAAAGTAAAGGGTTTGGACTTAATCATTTTATTTCTAATTGTCTTAAGGAATATTGAAGTGGGCACATAAGGGTAGATAAGCCTAATTTAAGTGGGTTTCTTATTCATAAAGATCTTATAAAATAATTATTCTTAGGCAGTCATAAGTATAGCCCAAATATGACCCCCCATAAAGCGGTTAAATTTGTAAGTCAAATAGGAATTACAGGTAGAAAACTAATCCTAATAAATCTAAGCTCATATGAAATTATAACTTTCCCACTATAAATACTTATAAAACCTAAAATAAATAATGGTATGTAATTACGTAGATTTTGTGGTGTAGCAATCACAGATATATTTGTATAACCTCAATTCAAAGATAGTATTAAACGCACTATATAAGCCGCCGTGAACACACTTCCCATGTAAATACCCATAAGAGAAATTAAATTTAAATGGGATAAGCATATTATTTCTAAGATGACGTGTTTAGTGTAGTAAGCATTTATAAACGGGATTCCCATTAAACATAAAGTACTTAAATTAAAGAAAATGGAAAGAAGAGGTGTTTTAATTAGTAAGCCCCCTATAAGACGCATATCTTGATTTCCGAAAGATATTAATAATACAAGACCTACACATAAAAATAATAATGCTTTAAACAGGGCGTGTATATATAAGTGAAATAAAGTTAACGTAGGGGCACCTAGGCTTAATCTAAATATTATTAACCCTAATTGACTTAATGTTGATAGTGCCACTACTTTTTTTACATCATTTTCATATAAAGCACAAATCCCCCCTAATAAACAAGTAATTCTACCTGTAAATGCTATAGTCGATAGAATTTCTGAAGGTAAGTTTTCTCTTATTGAGAATCGTGTTATTAAATAAATACCTGCTGTTACTAATGTAGAAGAGTGAACTAAAGCTCTAACGGGTGTGGGGGCAGCTATAGCTTCAGGAAGTCAAGCACTAAAGGGGTATTGAGCCCTTTTAGTAAATCTAGCTAATATTCATAGTAAAAATAATCAATAATATGAGTTACTATAGGTATAAAGATTAAATTGTCCTATGTAAACTAAAATAAATATTGAGCTTATAATAAAAACATCTCCTAATCGATTTACTAATAAGGTTATGTAACCTGCTATTAATCTTCTAGAGCTAGAATAATAAATAATTAAAGCAAAAGATGTAATTCCTAAACCGTCTCATCCTAATAATAATATTAAAAATGAGCCAGCAAAAATTAAAATATTCATAGAAAGGACAAATATCCTTAAAATTCAAATAAAACGGACATAATTAAGATCCGCTTGTATGTAGCTGCTAGCAAAAATATATACACTACAAGCAATTAATATTACTATCGCAGAAAAACTTAACCTGATCTTATCTACAATAAAACTAATAGAAAATGAAGTGGAAGAAATTTCTATTAAAGTATATTCAATAATTGTAGTATTAAGGTTAAGTATTATTTGCATTAGTATGCATATCATTCTACAAAACAATAATCCTAATAATAAAGAAAAGCGATTCTTTCTATAAAGTGCGTGCAAGTTGTAATCTTTTTCCCCCTGTGTATAAAATAAATACTACTATTAAAAATATATAAAACAACAGAACACCTAATATTACAATAAATATAGGTCTTATCGTTCTAGCTTGAGAAGTAATTTGGATCCAGGCCCTTGTAGCCTCAGGTATTTCAATTCATGTATATGGAAGAAATCTAAAAGATATCATAATTAATCATCCCATAGAATTTATATTAACCGTAGTAATAGTGTAGTTACTTGAAGTTAAAGTTGTATATATTAATAAGACTAATAAACCACCGATATATACTAAGAATAAGATTATAGCATATCATGAATTATATATATACCTTAGCATAATAGAATATAAGAAAGATAGTAAGAATAAGGCTATACTTACTATTAAAGGGTTACGTAATCTTAATAATAATAATACTACTAATATAATATATATAATAGGTAGTAGTATATATTTCATTAAAAAGCTGAAATAGATACTATATATCACTGAATAGTTGCAAACTACATCCTTCTTTTTAAAGTATATCTCAAACCTATAACTCCTTCAAAAGTAACTATACGTTATTCTTTAACTCCCAAAGTTAATGTTAAAGTCTTAACTGCATTTGAGATTAAGAAAAATTTTATTACATTACTGTATATATTGATTCTAAATCAATCGCATATATTCTGCCAAATAAAAAAAAATGATTTTTTTTTATCACTATAAGAAGGTCCTTTCGTACTGGTCCTATATCTAATAAAGATAGAAACTGACCTGGCTTACACCGGTCTGAACTCAGATCATGTAGGTAAAAAAATTATTCGAACAGAATATTCTAAGTATATGGCTTATATATTTAGTCCCTAGTCCAACATCGAGGTCACAATCTTAAAGAAAAATTATGCTGTTATCCCTTAGGTAGTTATGTTCATAAGTAAAGAAGATTTGTATAATAGCTATAATATGAGTATGCTAAAATGATACTATGTCGCCCCAACAAAAAAAATCATCACTATTAGTAGCATGCTTATTAAAAACTCTAAGGGTCTTCTCGTCTAATATTTTTATGTGGGCATTTTCACCTACTAATTAAATTTTTGTATATATGTGTAAGACAGCTTTCACCCATAATGCCATTCATACTCGACCTTAATTATAAGCCTATTTATTTTGCTACCTTAGCACAGTCAAAGTACTGCGGCCGTTAAAAAAAAATCACCGGGCAGACTTTACCTAATATGAGGTCATTAGGCTATGTTTTTGTTAAACAGTTGAGCAAGTATTTTTGCCGAGTTCCTTATTTATAATTTCCATTAAATACTAATCTATACATTATTTACTTTATTGGGAGGTTTATAAAGTATTCAGCTCTTTTACATAACTATACTAGTAAAATTATATGTGTAATTTCCATACAATTATTATAGTTTGGTAGAAATAAGTAGATTTTTATGTGTGCACGAAACCTTAACATTATGTGCTTGAGAAAGTATCCTATACTATATATATATAACCTAAAACCAGATATCTTAGGAATTGAAAGCCTTTCACTCCTATTTATAATTAAAATTAATATTATGCTACATATATATGTAAGTAAATAGATCTTCCTATTTCGGATAAAGGATATATTCTTTAATTTATAGTAAAGCCATTATGCAAAAGGTAATATAAAAAACTTACAATATTAATGTATTTTTCTGTTTCCTAACTACTATTTACCAAAAAAATTTAGACCTTGTCATTGTAAGTGATATGTACTTTTATACTATAAATATATTTCTATTTAGCAAAAGTGGCAGGCACATCTACATTAGTATGAAAATCTAAAGGTAATACACTAGGTCATTCCCGTGAAAAAGCTGGGTCCCTAATAAACGCTACAGCTCGTTGTGTTAAAAATGCTTCCCATATTATAAAAATAAATATTAAAACTCCAAAAACAGACATAAGAGATCCATATGATGAGATTTGATTTCATGTGAAATAAGAATCTGGGTAATCCCTATATCGCCGTGGTATGCCAGCTAAACCTAAAAAATGTTGAGGGAAAAAAGTTAAATTTACCGATAAAAATATAATAAAAAAGTGAGCTTTTACTAATACCTCATTTAACACTAATCCTGTAATTACAGGGAATCAGTAAGTAAATCCAGCAAAAATAGCAAAGACAGCTCCTATGGATAGAACATAGTGAAAGTGAGCTACAACATAATAAGTATCATGTAAAACAATATCTAATGAACTGTTAGACAATATAATACCTGTTAACCCCCCTAAAGTAAATAAAAAAATAAATCCTAATACTCAATACATAGCTCCCCTAAATTTTGTTTGTATACCATATAATGTTATTAATCATCTAAATACCTTAATACCTGTAGGTACTGCAATAACTATGGTTGCTGCAGTAAAGTAAGCACGTGTATCCACATCTATTCCTACGGTAAATATATGATGAGCTCATACGATAAACCCTAATACACCAATGGAAATTATAGCATAAATTATACCTAAAGTACCAAATGCCAGTTTATTTGCCCTATTTCTTAAAATATGTGAAACAATACCAAAACCCGGCAAAATTAAAATATACACCTCAGGGTGGCCAAAGAATCAGAATAAATGTTGATATAAGATAGGATCTCCCCCACCCGCAGGATCAAAAAATCTAGTATTAAAATTACGGTCTGTTAATAGTATGGTAATAGCCCCCGCCAATACGGGCAGAGATAGTAGTAATAAAAAAACCGTAATCAAGATGGATCACACAAACAAACTTATACGCTCCAATGATAAGGCTTTAGGGCGTATATTAAAAATAGTAGAAATAAAATTAATTGCACCTAAAATAGAAGATATACCAGCCAAGTGTAATGAAAAAATTGCTAAGTCTACTGAAGCTCCACTATGTGCTAAGGAACCTCTTAAGGGGGGGTAAACCGTTCACCCTGTCCCCGCACCTCCTTCTACTATACTGGAGCAAATAAGTAAAAGTAAAGATGGGGGCAATAATCAAAATCTTATATTATTTATACGTGGAAATCTCATATCGGGAGCTCCAATAAGTAGAGGAACTATTCAATTACCGAAACCTCCAATTATTAGTGGTATAACTATGAAAAAAATTATTACAAAAGCGTGTGCAGTGATAATAACATTAAAAAATTGATCATCAGTTAAAATACCAGTTGTTCCTAACTCTAAGCGAATTAAAAGAGATAGACCTGTACCAACCAATCCTCTTCAAATCCCAAAAATTAAATATAAAGTTCCAATATCTTTATGATTAGTTGATATAAGCCAGCGCAA